ACTTCGGTCGTAGGGATCGATTTCTAGTCGCATAGCTTCATAATAATTCTGTAAAGCTTCCGCATAATTTCCTTCGGATTGAGCCGACATCCGTTACGGTCGTCATTCGATTCAAAGAATCTCCGTTCCAGAACCGTACGTGAAATTTTCATCTCATACGGCTCCTCCTTTAAATATGCATAATGAGAATAAAAAATACATGGAATAATAAACAGGGTTGAAATATTCTCATTATGAACTGAGTGGGGCTAGTGTTTTTACAAAAAATCGCTAGCCAACCTTCTTGCGCAAGAATTTGTACTAACATCAAACGCCTTGATACTAAAGCTCCAACAATTACTTTGTCCTCAACGCCCCCTAAATTACCAGGAAATAGTCACTTCAACAGTCTTCGATGGTTATACGGGTATCCAAAGTACCAACGAGATGGATGTTTGTTGTCCCGACCATTCTTGTTAGTCCCAATCCAGATAAGAAAAGGGAGTCAGTAAGTCATTTTTAACAAAGCTTTCGTGTTGTTGATTGCTAGGTGTAGTGCTTTTTCCCCTATGCTGCCTATTGGGACTTTATTACTAGGAAGTAGAATTGACCTGTAATACAGAACACACAGGTGTAACCTTCCGCTCAATACTAAATATTCAATTTGATAATTGAAGCGTAGTATTTGAGGCTGCATCAATCGGGGATACACGACAGAAGGAATTGTTCTATTTCTAAACTTCACCTTCAACAAGCGTAGATTTTTTTGTTATTTTACTAAAATATAGAATTAAGAATTTTTGTTCTTTCTGTTTCGAATAGTGTGTCTTTAAGCAAAAAAAAAGAATCAAATCACACCATCTCTGTAATAAGTAAATGCCTCTTTTTCTCCCGAAGTTGTCGGAATTATTCGTAATAAGATATTGGCCACAATTGAAAAGGTCTTATCAATAAAATTTCCATTTATTCGCGATCTAGGCATAGGGATCAATCCATTCTATAATTATTTTCTTTACCTCTTGTGGGAAAATGATTCCCCAAACCAAAGGGTTTGTACAGTACGAAATAACATAAAAACAGATTCAGTTCAAAAAAAATAAAGATTGAAAACCTCTACTTATAATTATAGAATAAAATTCTTTGATTGGTCATATCTAGCTAAAAAAATATGGAATATTAATGACTCGCTATTTTTTCGGTTTTTAATTCATAATAATAATTATGTAGGAGAGATGGCCGAGTGGTTCAAGGCGTAGCATTGGAACTGCTATGTAAGCTTTTGTTTACCGAGGGTTCGAATCCCTCTCTTTCCGTACTTTAAACCAACATTCCTAACTGTAAGATATCAAACAACAAGAAATGAAATACCATTATTAGAACATAACAGTTAGATCCGAGGTGGGAAAGAATATATGAGTGGGATAAAATTCAGATCAAACCTCTGACTTTTGACTTTAATCCTTAAGCCAATTTACTTTGACGAAAGAAAAGGGCCAGATTGTCCGAAGCCTTAGCCTTTGCTTTGTAATTTAATTAGAGTTAAGTCTGACGAGAATAGTATTCTACTACTAGCAATTCATTTATTTTCAAACCGACCCACTTACTATCTATTATTTGATTGACTAATCCTTTATACGGAAATGGTTGAAGAGTCAAATGTTTGGGCAATTCCTCCGGAGGGGATGAATCAAGAAAATTTTGAATTAGGGCTGTGGATTTTTGTTCATCTTTTGCCGTAATAGTATCTTGGGGTTTGCAACGATAACTCGGTATATCTACTAGACGACCATTAACTAAAATATGTCGATGATTAACTAATTGGCGGGCGCCAGGAATAGTTGGAGCCATACCCAATCGAAAAAGGATGTTATCCAAACGCATTTCAAGTAATTGTAGTAAAACCTGACCTGTTGACCCTTTGGCTTTTCGGGCGATACGGACGTATTTTAGCAATTGTCGTTCTGTAATACCGTAATGAAACCGCAATTTTTGTTTTTCTTCGAGACGGATACGATATTGAGATCTTTTTCCGGAACGCGATTGGGCTCTAAGATCACTTCCGGCTCTAGGCCTTTTATTTGTTAGTCCGGGCAACGCCCCTAAACGGCGTATTTTTTTGAAACGAGGTCCTCGGTAACGCGACATAAAGACTCCTTATCTTTATTTATTTTTTCATTTTACAAAAAACAAAGAAATGAAACGCAATTTTCTGCAGTATTCTATTACATTAGATTGTATTGTATATATGATATACCATTTATATATGCATTATTTTTTTATTAATCTATGTAAGTATAAGTTAAAAAAATAAAGAAAAGCCGGCTATCGGAATCGAACCGATGACCATCGCATTACAAATGCGATGCTCTAACCTCTGAGCTAAGCGGGCTCGTAGAAATTCTACATACAAAAAACTCTATTTTAGTTTAAGCTTTTTCATTTTTTTTTTCGTTTATTTAGATCTCTAAATATTTTTATTTTTCGTCTAGAGCAATTTTTTTCTATTTAAATTTGATTTTAAAATTATATAATTATAATGAGGGCTATTAATTGAAAAAAAAATTTTTCATTATGAAATTTTGCATTATAGATATAATGAATAGATATTTTTTTAGTTTTGTTTTTAGGGGTCTGCCCCAAGAAACCCTAAAAACATAACTAAAAAAGCAAAAAAAAATGAAATCCAGAGCATAATAACATAATAAAATATTCTTCTATTCTTATTCAGAGACTAAGACAAAAAACAAAGAATCGACCCTTTGAGTATTACAAAGGAAAGGCGCATATCTATGTTCTATATTCATCTATATTGAATTGTACCTACAGAAATGATAGAATCATTTCGGATTAGACCAAATCAAATTAAAAGCCAATTTAAAAATTATAGGCTTCCCAATAGAAATGAAATAAGATAAAGAAAAAAGGAGGAAACACTTTTTGGTATATTAATCCGTATAAAATCGAAAAAATGCGAGAGGTACGGAAGGGAAGGCCATTCCATTGGGATCCTAATTTTATAAAAGACAACGGGGATATGGCGAAATCGGTAGACGCTACGGACTTAATTGGCTTGAGCCTTAGTATAGAAACCTGCTAAGTGAAAACTTTCAAATTCAGAGAAACCCTGGAAAAAATGGGGCAATCCTGAGCCAACTCCTTATTTTCTCCTAAAAAAAAAAAAGAAAAAATGGATTCAGAAAGCAAGAATAAAAAAGGATAGGTGCAGAGACTCAAAGGAAGCTGTTCTAAACAAATGGGGTTGACTGTGCTGTATTGTTATAAGACTTTTTCGGTCTAAATTCCACCCCAAGGAAAAGGGGTGAAGAATATACGTATACGTCCTAAAAAAATGAATGACAACCCGCATTTTTTTGTATTTTTTTTAGATTTTATATAGAATTTCTAGAAATCCATTCCATATATTATAGTATAGATTTTTAATATGAAATGGAAAAATACAAGAATTGTTATGGATCGATTCCAAGTTGAAAGGCGAATAAATATTTTAGTTATTCATCAAAACATTAACACTCACCCCATAGTCTGAGAGATCTTTTGAAGAACGGATTAATCGGATGAGAATAAAGATAGAGTCCCGTTCTACATGTCAATACTGACAACAATGAAATTTATAGTAAGAGGAAAATCCGTCGACTTTTAAAATCGTGAGGGTTCAAGTCCCTCTATCCCCAAAAGTCTTTTTCACTCCCTAACTAGTTATCTTTTCTTTTTGAAGCTAGTTATGTTCCTCGTTTTTCCAAATAGGAAGCGTTTTTCTCTTATCACAAGTCTTGTGATATATATGATAGACGTACAAAAAAATATCTTTTATTTGAGCAAGTAGTACTCAGTTGAGTAATTCACAAACCATATTATTACCTTATTATTACCTTATTACTTGTTTTATAAAATTAATAAATTATATTCAAAGTTCTTCTTTTTGAAGACCGCCAGTACCTAATATAAGACTTTATAATACTTTTCATCCTTTTAATTGACACAGACCCAAGTTATCTCGTAAAATGGGGAGATGCTGTACCAGAAAAGGGAATGGTCGGGATAGCTCAGTTGGTAGAGCAGAGGACTGAAAATCCTCGTGTCACCAGTTCAAATCTGGTTCCTGGCACATGCTTTTTTTTATGAGTATACTCTTTAGTCTATAACTAGAAATTGACGAATATGGATCGATATACATATTAATAGTCGACACCTAAGTAAGTTATTTAGGTACTTACTCGTATAAAATACCCCATCTACTTTTTAGATAGATGGGTAGATAGTTTAAAAAATAAAGACATTTTTTTATCTTTTTTTGTTCATATTGTGTTTCCTCTTATGCAATATACATATTAATACTTCATATATATTTCAATAGGTTAAATAAATTCGATCCAGTAGAAAAAAAAAAAAGATTGCCGTTAATTCGGATTAACGTTAATATAGATTATTTTTTTATTCTTTCCTCATAGATATACATTCTATTACTTTACAGAACCCGAGTGTAAGTGATTAATGTATGCGCGGTACAAAGTTCAGGATACAGAACTTTTGAGAATCTCAAAAATTTATAAATTTGTCTTTTATTTTTTTATCCATCCATAATACCAGTGGGGCATGAATTACTCTGTTTGATCTAGAACATACAAATAGTCTTTAGCTACCTCATACTATAGAAGTTAAATTTGTTTTTTTATGCTTCAATATGCATCTTGTATTTCATAAAAATTAGGTACAATATAATCCTTACGTAAGGGCCATCCTAGCCAACTTTCGGGCATTAAAATACGTTTTAAGCGTGGATGCTTATCATAAGAAATTCCCAACATATCATAAGATTCCCTTTCTTGAAAATCCGCGCTTTTCCAAACCCAGAAAACGGACGGAATTCTAGGATTACTCCTTGGAGCAAATACTTTTATGCATACCTCTTCAGGTTGATCCGCACCGTACTCTAGTCTCGTAAGATGATACACACTAGATAACAGTCCTCCCGGCGCTACATCATAGGCACATTGAGAACG